CCCCCCTTTTTTTGGAGAGACGACAAAAATCCCCTCCCTTTTATTTTACTATTTCCAGGTTGATTAAACTAATTTTTAAAAATGGGTTGGATAAAGGGGAAGCATTCAAAATTGTAGAGTATACAAAAGAACAAACAAAAAGAGAAGAAAAACAAGAAACCAACAAAAGAAAGGAAAAAGCACGAATAAAAATCGCAGAGGATTGGAATCGTATTCCATTTGCGCAAGGAATAAGAGGTTGCGTGTTAATAACTCAATCTATTTTTAGAAAATATATTCTATTCCCTTCATTGATAATTGCCAAAAATGTTGGACGTATATTCCTATTGCAACGTCCTGAATGGGCTGAGGATTTCCAAGAATGGAATAAAGAGATCTATATTAAATGCACCTATAATGGTATTCCATTATCCGAAACCGAATTTCCAAAAAATTGGTTAACAGAAGGTATTCAAATAAAAATCGTATTTCCTTTCTGTCTGAAACCTTGGCACAAATCGAAACTACGATCCTCTCAGAAAGATCTAATGAAAAAGACAAAAGAAAAAGGTGATTCTTGTTTTTTAACAGTTTGGGGAATGGAAACGGAACTCCCCTTTTGTTCACCCCGAAAAAAACCTTCCTTTTTTAAACCTATTTTAAAGGAATTCGCAAAAAAAATTGGAAAATTTAAAAATAAGTATTTTCGAGTTCTACCAGTTTTCAAAGTAAAAACAAAATTACTTCGAAAAGTTTCAAAAGAAACAAAAAAATGGGTTATCAAAAGTGTTTTTTTTAGAAAAAGAATAATAAAAGAACTTTCAAAAGTAAATCCAATTCTATTATTTAGATTAAGAGAAGTCGGAGTCGATAAATCAAGCGAAATTAAAGAAGAAAAAGATTCCATAATAAACAATCAAATGATTCACGAATCATTTAGTCAAATTCAAATTGCATCTCCGAGTTGGACAAACTCTTCGTTGACAGAAAAAAAAATGAAGGATCTGGCTGATAGAACAAGTACAATTCTAAATCAAATAGAAAGAATCACAAAAGAGAAAAAAAAAGTAACTCCAAGAATAAATAATCTTAGTCCTACAAGTTATAATGCTAAAAAATTAGAAAAACAGCAAATGTTCAAAATGTTAAAAAGAAGAAATGCTCGATTAATCTGTAAATTATCCCCTTTTTTAAAATTTTTCATTGAAAAAATATACACGGATATATTTTTATATATCATTAATATTGCCAGAATAAATACAAAACTTTTTCTTAAATTAACAAAAAAAATTATTGATAAATCCATTTACAATAATGAAAGAAAACAAGAAAGAATTAATAAAAAAAAGAAAACTACAATTCCGTCTATTTCAAGTATAATTCTAAGAAAGGAACTTGAGAATATTAGTAATATTAAAGCAAATTCACATATTTTTTATGACTTATCCTACGTACCACAACCATATGTATTTTATAAATTAGGAAAAATCCAAGTTATTAACTCGTTACGATTTGTTGTTCAATATCAACGAATCCCCTTTTTCCTTAAGGCTAAAATAAAGGATTCTTTTGAAACACAAGGAATGCTTGATTCGAAATCAGCAGATAACAAACTTCCGAGTTATGAAATGAACCCATGGAAAAGCTGGTTAAGAGGACATTATCAATACCATTTATCTCAGATTGGATGGTCTAGATTAATACCAGAAAAATGGCGAAATACATTTCGTCAGCATCATATAGCTAAAAAGGCAAATTTTAGCAAACGGCATTCATATGAAAAAAACCCATTAATGAATTCCAAAAAACAAAAAAAATGGGAAGTATATTCATTATCTAATCAAAAAGATAATTTTCTAAAATACTATCGATCTGATCTTTTATCGTATAAATTTATTCATTATGAAAAGAAAACAGAATGCTTTTTTTATGGATCTCCCCTTCAAGGAAATACGAACCAAGAAATTTATTATAACACGCCTAAAAAAAACTTTTTTGATATGCTGAGGAACATCCCTATTAAAAATGATCTAGGAAAGATCCATATGGAAAAACCGGCCGATAGAAAATATTTTGATTGGAAAATTTTGCAATTTTATCTTATACAAAAAGTCGATATTGAGGCCTGGATCATAATCGATACCAACAGGAATCAAAATACTCAAATTCGTACTCAAAATTCTCAAATAATTTCTAAAAAAGATTTTTTTTATCTTAAGATCCCAGAGATCAATTTACCAAACTCTCACAAGGGGTTTTACGATTGGATGGGAATGAATGAAAAAATGCTAAAGCATCCCATATCCAATCTGGAACTTTGGTTCTTCCCAGAATTTTTGTTAATTTATAAGACATATAAAATGAAACCTTGGTTTATACCAAGCAAATTACTTCTTTTAAATTTAAATCGAAGTGCAAATAAAAAGATCAATGAAAAGGGCCATTTTTTGATAGCATCAAATAAAAAGCATCGAAATCAAGAAGAAAAAGAACCGACAAGTCGAGGAGAGCGGAGATCCGTCCTCTCACCCCAAAAAGATATTGAAGAAAATTATGCAAGATCGAACATGAAAAAAGGGAAAAATAAAAAACAATACACGAAAGCAGAACTCCGTTTGTTCATGAAACGTTATTTGCTTTTTCAATTGCGATGGGATGAGACTTTGAATGAAAGAATGATCAATAATATCAATGTATATTGTCTCCTGCGTAAACTGATAGATTCACCAAAAATTACTCTATCCTCGATTCAAAAGAAACAAATGAGTTTGGATATAATGATGATTAATAATAATTTAACTCTTTCAGAATTTATGAAGAAGGGAGTATTGATTCTAGAACCCATTCGTTTGTCTGAACAAAAAGATGGGCAATTTATTATGTATCAAACCGTGGGTATTTCGTTGGTTCATAAGAATAAGCATCAAAAATACCAAGAGCAAGGACATGCTTCTAACAATAATTTTGATTTACTTGTTCCCGAAAATATTTTATCCTTTAGACGTCGTAGAAAATTGAGAATTCTAATTTGTTTCAATTCAAAAAAGAGAAATTATATAGATCCAAATCCGGTATTTTGGAACGTAAAAAACAGCAGCCAAGTTTTACATGACAATAACCATCTTGATAGAGATAAAAATCAATTAATGAAATTAAAGCTCTTTCTTTGGCCTAATTATCGATTAGAAGATTTAGCTTGTATGAATCGTTATTGGTTTGATACCAATAATGGCAGCCGTTTCGGTATGTTAAGGATACAGATGTATCCACGATTGAAAATTTTTTGATAATACACTTTTCTGTATATCCTATACCCTATATATATAATAGGGTATATGAAAGCAAACAAATACACAGATCAGATGTCTTATCTCACATTTCATTCTAGTATCCAATAGCAAATGAATAATGTCTGAATTCGATCTCGAAATGAATCAACGGAACCTTCTTTATTTTAGGTCTAAATTCTTCGATCCAAAAATGTACCAACCTTTTCTATTCCTATAGAAAACCAATTCAAAATGGAATTGATTGATTTGAATTCAGGAAATTAGGAGTTCATAAAGAAATTTGGATTAGATTCTTGTATATACCACATTCAAATTAATGGCATTATTATTACTGATCGGTAAAATCCATATCTGTAAAAAGGGCAAGGGGCGTTTTTTTATGGTCAAAAATTCATCGATTTCGGTTATTTCTCAAAAAGAAAACAAAGAAACCAGGGGGTCTGTTGAATTTCAAGTATTCAGTTTCACCACTAAAATAAGGAAACTCACTTCACATTTGGAATTGCACAAAAAAGACTTTTCATCTCAGCGAGGTTTGCGAAAAATTTTGGGAAAACGTCAACGACTGCTGGCCTATTTGTCAAAAATAAATAGGGGGCGCTATAAAGAATTAATTGGGGAGTTGGATATTCGAGAGATAAAAACTCGTTAATTTGAAGCGTGAAACCGTTTGAGCTTAGTCGTTTAAATTTTGATGAACTTCTTTCTTTTTACTTTCAGCAATGCATGGAAGAATGACTCGAGAAAAACTTATGATTCCACCAACTACAAGAAAAGACCTCATGATAGTCAATATGGGCCCTCACCACCCATCAATGCATGGTGTTCTTCGGCTGATCGTTACTCTCGATGGTGAAGATGTTATTAACTGTGAACCAGTATTGGGTTATTTACATAGAGGGATGGAGAAAATTGCGGAAAATCGAACAATTATACAATATTTGCCTTATGTAACACGTTGGGATTATTTAGCTACTATGTTCACAGAAGCAATAACCGTAAACGGGCCCGAACAGCTAGGGAATATTCAAGTACCTAAAAGGGCTAGCTATATCAGAGCTATTATGTTGGAGTTGAGTCGTATCGCTTCCCATTTGTTATGGCTTGGTCCTTTTATGGCAGATATTGGGGCGCAGACTCCTTTCTTCTATATTTTTCGAGAACGCGAATTGATATATGACCTATTTGAAGCGGCTACCGGCATGCGCATGATGCATAATTTTTTTCGTATCGGAGGAGTCGCTGCTGATCTACCTCATGGCTGGATAGATAAATGTTTGGATTTTTGCGATTATTTTTTAACCGGGGTTGCTGAATATCAAAAGCTTATTACACAGAATCCTATTTTTTTAGAACGGGTTGAGGGCGTAGGCATTATTGGCGGAGAAGAGGCACTAAACTGGGGTTTATCGGGACCAACGCTACGAGCTTCCGGAATACAATGGGATCTTCGCAAAGTTGATCGTTATGAGTGTTACGAGGAATTTGATTGGGAGATTCAATGGCAAAAAGAGGGGGATTCATTAGCTCGGTATTTAGTACGAATTGGCGAAATGACAGAATCTATAAAAATTATCCAGCAGGCTCTGGAAGGAATTCCAGGGGGACCCTATGAGAATTTAGAAAGCCGCCGCTTTGATAGAATAAAAGACCCTGAATGGAATGATTTTGAATATCGATTTATTAGTAAAAAACCTTCTCCTACTTTTGAATTGTCCAAGCAAGAACTTT